TACAATTTTTTAGTTAAAAATTCTAACCTATTTTAATAGTATGAAAAACTTTCCACAAATCGGAAAAATAGCTCCCAATTTTTTAACAATTGGTGTTTATAAAAAACGATTGGGTAAAATTCGATTATCTGATTATCGAGGTAAAAAATACGTTATTCTCCTTTTTTATCCTGCTAATTTTACAGCGGTCTCACCAACTGAATTACTTGCGTTAAGTGACAGAATTTCAGATTTTAAAAAATTATCTACGCAAATTTTGGCAATTTCTGTGGATAGTCCATTTTCACATCTAAGATATTTATTATCGGATCGAGAAGAAGGTGGATTAGCGAATTTAACATATCCACTCGTATCAGATTTAACTCAATCAATAACAAATGATTACAAATTAATGACAGATGATGGGTTGGCTCTTCCTGGTTTATTCATTATTGACAAGGAAGGTATTCTACAATACTATACTGTTAACAATTTATTATGTGGTAGAAGTATAAATGAACTACTTCGTACTTTAAAATCAATTCAATATGTAAAAAAAAATCCAGGTCAAGCATGTCCTGTTGATTGGAGACACGGTGATCCAATCTTGTATTCTCACCCTTTAAAGTCCAAAATTTATTTTAAAGATTTATACTCTCCTAAAAAAAGTTAAAGTTTTATGCCTAAATTAAAAACTCGAAAAGCAGCATCCAAACGTTATAAGCGAACAGGTGCTGACAATTTTTTACGTCGTCACGCTTATAAAGGCCATCTTTTAATGAAAAAATCAAATACCCAAAAACGAAAATTGTCTCAAACAATTTGTGTTAGTGCTAGTGATAGTAAACCTATTAAATTAATGTTACCTTATTAAAAATAAAAATGGTCAGAGTCAAACGAGGAAATGTAGCCCGAAAACGGCGCAAAAAGATTTTACAATTCGCAAAAGGTTATCGTGGAGCTCACTCGCGTCTTTTTCGAGTAGCTAACCAGCAAGTTATGAAAGCATTACGTTATTCTTATATAGGACGAAAACAAAAAAAGCGAACATTTCGAAAACTTTGGATTACTCGGATAAACGCAGCTTCTCGCTTAAATGGTTTATCTTATAGTCGTTTAATTCACAATTTTAAAAAATCAAATATTGAATTAAATCGAAAAATGTTAGCACAAATTGCTGTATTAGATACTCAAACTTTTAAAGAACTAATTACAAGTTCGCAATAAACATAAATATTTTAATGAATATAAATAAAAATTATTTATGTTCATTAAAATTCAGCTTTAAATTTTTGTAAGAAAAAAATTAAACATTTTATAAACTCAAATCTTCTATTGTGAAAGATTCTAATTATTATATAGCTCAAGAACATAAAATATTAGTATTATGTCTGTTGATGAGGATTTAGATCGGCTACTTGATAATTTACCTTTTTTCGTTCAACGCCATTTAAATGATCATGGAAATAAAGAAAAACTTATTGAAATTATAATGGATTTAGGAAGACGGGCAGAAGCACGTTTTACAACAGGAACGGAATATGTATCTCAAAAAATTATTTCCTGGCAAGACTTAGAATATACTACAAGACGCATTGGTAAATTTAGTAATGAAAATAGAGCAGGAATAGAACGAACTCTTCATCGTATAAGCTGTATTCGAAATCGACAATTTTTAATAAATGGGTTAACGTGTCGAGTTGGACGAGCAATTTTTGGAACCATTTGTATCATTCGTGATTTATTAGAATCGGGACAATCTATTTTAATTTTAGGTAAACCTGGAGTTGGGAAAACCACAATTATTCGTGAAATTGCAAGAGTTTTATCTGATGAAATGGGAAAACGGGTCATTATTGTCGATACATCTAATGAAATTGCAGGCGATAGTGATATTCCTCATTTTGGAATTGGACGTGCTCGTCGAATGCAAGTTGCAAAAACAGAGCTACAACACCAAATCATGCTTGAAGCTGTTGAAAATCATATGCCACAAGTTATTATTATTGATGAAATTGGAACTGAACTTGAAGCTCTAGCCGCTCGAACGATTGCTGAAAAAGGTGTTCAACTTGTGGGAACGACACATGGAAATTGTTTAGACAATTTAATTAAAAACCCTCCGTTAACGGATTTAATTGGAGGTATTCAATATGTAACACTAAGTGATGAAGAAGCCAAACGAAGAGGAACTCAAAAAACTATTTTAGAACGAAAAGCGTATCCGGCATTTCAAATAGCCATTGAAATTAATGAACAAACATCTTGGACAATTCATGAAGATATTAAAACATCAATTGATCTGTTGTTAAGAGGTACTTTTACAACAACACAAGTTCGTCACCTATCTCGAACTGAAAAAATAAATATAAAATATAAAAAATTCCAAACCTATTCTTTATTTAAAAATTCTCCAAATTTGACAACTGATATTACACCAGTTTCTATTAGTTGGGTTAGACAAAGACAATCAACTGAATTTACAACAAATAATTTAAAACCAAAAAAGTTAGTAATTTATCCTTATTCTCTTTCGAACAATTTAATGAAAGAAGTTATTCTTAAAATTGGATTTAAAGTAGTATTAACAAAAGAAATTAAAAAGGCAACTATTATTATTGGATTAAAAAAACATTTGCGACAAAATTATAAATTAAAAAAATTAGCGAAGCAAACAAATATCTCAATTTATGCTGTAAAACAAAATAGTGTCTATCAAGTTATTAAATTAATCCAATTTATTATGACTTAAAATTTTTTATGGTATAATAAATTGTGTGATATGATATATATACATTTCAAAATTATCGTTAAAAAATTATGAGTGATGAAATAAAAAATAAATTAACAGAGATTGTTGTAAGCCAATTAGGCGTTGATGCTGAGAAAGTGGAAGAAACGGCAAGTTTCATAACTGATTTAGGGGCAGATTCATTAGATGTTGTTGAATTAGTAATGGCAATAGAAGAAGAATTTGAAATCGAAATTGATGATGAGGCAGCTGGTAATATTGCTACAGTCGGAGATGTATTAAATTATCTTCAAACAATAGTGGAAAAGGATTAATTATTTTCTACTAAAGAAAATTTTAGTTTTCCAACCAGCCAATTAGAAACTATGAGTTATTAATTAATAGTTTCTAATTGTTTTAGTAATTTTATTTAATAAATATATATATATTTAAATTTCAAAATAGTGCACGGAAAAATGATCCCTGTTTTTGAACAAATTCGTTTAATCCTAAATAAGCAGTTTCGATTTAGTTTAGATCAAATTCAGCCTGAAACCGAATTTGAGCGCGAATTAGGTACTGATTCACGTGAATTTTTTGAATTAATAGATGAATTTGAAATTGCATTTAATATTGAAATTAACATTGAAGAAGCAACAACGTTTGTAACGATTCAAGATGCAATAAATTACATTGAGAAAAAAAGAATTAATCATGATCAAATAGAACTACCCTAATTCTAAAATTTAGAAATGATTGTACTAAAACTTGCCAAATTAAATCAAATATTATAAGATGTATAGGCAATAGTATAAATTAACATTTAATGTTAAGCTTCGGGATATAGCTCAGTTTGGTAGAGTACCTGCTTTGGGAGCAGGGTGTCGTAGGTTCAAATCCTACTATCCCGATTTAATTTCTTTTCATTTTTTAATTTTCGACGTAAAGATAAAAAATACCAATCTAATACAGAATTACCAAAATAGTGATCCAAGAGAAAAAAAATTAATAAAATCAAGACTGAAGACTAAGTTTAACTCTTAACAAAGTGGGTTATTAAAGTTTAATATGAGTCAAATTAGTTTAGTTTCGGCCAATTAAGGTCGAAACGGGTCTATAAACGACTTTAAAATCAAATGTTCATGTTAAACATTGGATTTTAAACTAAACACCTGATGAACCATTGGTTCGTAATATAAGAGGTAAAAACAAAGATTTTGAAGAAAGTGATCTAGCAAATGAATGGTATCCTGATAGAGAAGTATCTTTTAACATAGATATCGAAGACATAGACATTGATGGTTCTGAAGACGATAAAAGCTATCAACTTCAATTGGAGAATATGATCAAAAAGCAGAAATAAAAGAAAAAGCCAAATTAATAAGAAGCAAAATGGCAAATTCGCAGTTAGAATGAGGTTTAGTTTTTTAAAATTACTTTGTTATTCGACTATAAAATTCTTAAACTAAATAAAAAAAATTAATTTTTGTTTAAATTTTTACAGGTTTATATTATAATATTATTTTGAAAACTCATATAGAAAGTATAGCTCGTTTAACTATTATTTTTTAGTTTTTATGAGAGTTTCATAAATTTTCGTCTCCCAAAAGGAGAAAGTCAATGGCAATAAGCTCAACAGAGCGTCGTGCAAAAAATGTAAAAATCTTTGTAGAAAAAGACGCTGTCGAAACTAGTTTCGCTAAATGGGCGCAACCAGGACATTTTTCAAGAACTTTAGCTAAAGGACCAAAAACAACAACTTGGATTTGGAACTTACATGCAGATGCTCATGATTTTGATAGTCAAACAAGTTCATTAGAAGAAGTTTCTCGTAAAATTTTTAGTGCACATTTTGGTCAATTAGCAGCAATATTCTTATGGATCAGTGGTATGCATTTCCACGGTGCATATTTTTCAAATTATTCAGCTTGGTTAACAGATCCAATTAGTATCAAACAAAGTTCACAAGTAGTATGGCCAATTGTTGGTCAAGAAATCTTAAATGGCGATGTTGGTGGTAACTTCCAAGGTGTTCAAACAACATCTGGTTGGTTCCAAATGTGGCGCGCAGAAGGTATTACAAGTGAAGTTGAATTATATTGGATTGCAATCGGTGGTTTAATCATGTCAGCTTTAATGTTATTTGCTGGTTGGTTCCATTATCATAAAGCCGCTCCAAAATTAGAATGGTTCCAAAACGCTGAATCAATGATGAATCATCATTTAGCAGGTTTACTTGGATTAGGTTGTTTATCTTGGTCTGGTCATCAAATTCATATTGCATTACCAATTAATAAATTGTTAGATGCAGGTGTAGCACCACAAGAGATTCCATTACCTCATGAATTTTTAATTAATCGTGAATTAATGGCACAATTATATCCAAGTTTTAGTAAAGGATTAGCACCATTCTTTAGTGGCCAATGGGGTGAATATTCAGATTTCTTAACATTTAAAGGTGGATTAAACCCCGTAACAGGTGGATTATGGTTAAGTGATATTGCACATCACCATTTAGCTTTAGCTGTTCTATTTATAATTGCAGGTCATATGTACCGTACTAATTGGGGTATTGGACATAGTATGAAAGAAATTTTAGAAGCTCATAAAGGTCCGTTTACTGGTGAAGGCCATAAAGGTTTATATGAAATTTTAACAACATCTTGGCATGCTCAATTAGCAATTAACTTAGCGATGATGGGTTCATTAAGCATTATTGTAGCACATCATATGTATGCAATGCCTCCATATCCATACATTGCAACAGATTATGCAACACAGTTATCATTATTTACACATCATATGTGGATTGGTGGTTTTTGTGTCGTAGGTGGTGCGGCACATGGTGCAATCTTTATGGTTCGTGATTACACACCGGCAAATAATTATAATAATTTATTAGATCGTGTATTACGTCATAGAGACGCAATTATCTCTCATCTAAATTGGGTATGTATTTTCTTAGGTTGTCATGCATTTGGATTCTATATTCATAATGATACAATGCGTGCTTTAGGACGACCTCAAGATATGTTCTCGGATAAAGCAATCCAATTACAACCAATTTTTGCACAATGGATTCAAAATATTCATTTATTAGCACCAGGTACAACAGCACCTAATGCATTAGCTACAACAAGTTATGCTTTTGGTGGTGATGTTGTGTCAGTTGGAGGTAAAATTGCAATGATGCCTATTAAATTAGGTACAGCTGATTTTATGGTACACCATATTCATGCTTTTACAATTCATGTAACAGTATTAATTCTTTTAAAAGGTGTATTATATGCACGTAGTTCAAAATTAATTCCAGATAAAGCGAATTTAGGTTTCCGTTTCCCTTGTGATGGACCAGGTCGTGGTGGTACTTGTCAAAGTTCAAGTTGGGATCACGTCTTTTTAGGTTTATTCTGGATGTATAATGCAATCTCAGTTGTAATTTTCCATTTTAGTTGGAAAATGCAATCAGATGTTTGGGGAACAATTACTCCAGACGGCAGTATATCACATATTACTGGTGGAAACTTTGCTCAAAGTTCAATTACAATTAATGGTTGGCTACGTGATTTCTTATGGTCACAAGCTTCACAAGTAATTCAATCTTACGGTTCAGCTTCATCAGCTTATGGTTTAATTTTCTTAGGTGCACATTTCATTTGGGCATTTAGTTTAATGTTCCTATTTAGTGGTCGTGGTTATTGGCAAGAATTAATCGAGTCAATTGTATGGGCTCATAATAAGTTAAACTTTGCTCCAGCGATTCAACCTCGTGCATTAAGCATTACACAAGGTCGTGCTGTTGGTTTAGCTCACTATCTACTTGGTGGTATTGGTACAACATGGGCATTCTTCTTAGCTCGTGCAATTTCAATTACTTAAATAATTTAACTGATTAAAAAAATTGTATTAATTATGTATTAAATTAATATTAGATAATCAATCATTTTTTTAAACTTTTAATTTAATTACAACTATAACTTATATAAAAGGCATCTGACGATTATGGCAACTAAATTTCCAAAGTTTAGCCAAGCCCTTGCGCAAGATCCAGCAACGCGAAGAATCTGGTACGGTATAGCTACGGCGCATGATTTAGAAGCACATGATGGAATGACCGAAGAAAATTTATATCAGAAAATTTTCGCATCACATTTCGGTCATCTAGCTATTATTTTCCTTTGGACTTCAGGAAATTTATTCCATGTTGCATGGCAAGGAAACTTTGAAAAATGGATTACTAATCCATTAAAAGTAAGACCAATTGCTCATTCAATTTGGGATCCGCATTTTGGTGAATCAGCATTAAAAGCATTTAGTAAGGGAAATACATACCCTGTAAATATTGCTTTTTCTGGTGTTTATCAGTGGTGGTATACAATTGGATTTAGAACAAATCAAGAGCTTTACCGCGGTTCAATTGGTTTATTATTACTTGCGTGTACTTTATTATTTGCTGGTTGGTTACATTTACAACCAAAATTCCGCCCAAGTTTATCTTGGTTTAAAAATAATGAATCACGTCTAAATCACCATTTATCAGGTTTATTTGGTGTAAGTTCATTAGCTTGGACAGGTCACCTTGTTCACGTTGCTATTCCTGCATCACGTGGTGTACATATTGGTTGGGATAATTTCTTAACAACACCACCACATCCAGCAGGTTTAACACCATTCTTTACTGGAAACTGGACTGTGTATGCAGAAAATCCTGATTCTCCAAATCACGTTTATGGAACAAGTGAAGGAGCAGGTACAGCAATTTTAACATTTTTAGGTGGATTCCACCCACAAACACAATCATTATGGTTAAGTGATATTGCACATCATCAATTAGCAATTGCAGTTGTATTTATTGTTGCAGGTCATATGTACCGAACAAATTTTGGTATTGGTCATAATATGAAAGAGATTCTAGATGCACATCGTCCTCCAGGAGGTCGATTAGGCGCAGGTCATACTGGATTATTTGAAACAATTACGAATTCATTACACATGCAATTAGGTTTAGCATTAGCATCATTAGGTGTTGCTACATCTTTAACAGCACAACATATGTATGCATTAACACCATATGCATATTTATCACGTGATTTCACAACTGAAGCTGCTTTATACACACACCATCAATATATTGCTGGTTTCTTAATGGTTGGCGCATTTGCGCACGGTGCAATCTTCTTTGTTCGTGATTATGATCCTGAATTAAATAAAAATAATGTTTTAGCACGAATGTTAGAACATAAAGAAGCAATTATTTCACATTTAAGTTGGGCTTCATTATTCTTAGGGTTCCATACATTAGGTTTATATATTCATAATGATACTGTTGTTGCTTTTGGACAACCAGAAAAGCAAATTTTATTCGAGCCATTATTTGCTGAATACATTCAAGCTGCTTCGGGTAAAGCTGTATATAATTTCAACGTTTTATTAGCCTCATCAACAAGTCCAGCAACAATTGCAGGTAATCAAGTTTGGTTACCAGGCTGGTTAGAAGCAATCAATAATAGTAAAACTGATTTATTCTTAAAAATTGGTCCTGGTGATTTCTTAGTTCACCATGCAATTGCATTAGGTTTACATGTAACTGCATTAATTCTTGTAAAAGGTGCATTAGACGCACGTGGTTCAAAATTAATGCCAGATAAGAAAGATTTTGGTTATAGTTTCCCATGTGATGGTCCAGGTCGTGGTGGTACTTGTGATATTTCTGCTTGGGATGCATTTTATTTAGCAATGTTCTGGATGTTAAATACAATTGGTTGGGTAACATTCTATTGGCATTGGAAACATATGACAATTTGGGGTGGTAATCCAGGTCAATTTGATGAATCATCAAATTATATTATGGGATGGTTACGTGATTATTTATGGTTAAATTCATCACCATTAATTAATGGTTATAATCCGTTCGGGATGAATAATTTATCAGTTTGGTCTTGGATGTTCTTATTTGGGCATTTAATTTGGGCAACTGGTTTCATGTTCTTAATCTCTTGGCGTGGTTATTGGCAAGAACTAATTGAAACGTTAGTTTGGGCGCATGAACGTACTCCACTTGCAAACTTAATTCGTTGGCGAGACAAACCAGTAGCACTTTCAATTGTACAAGCTCGTTTAGTTGGGTTAGCACATTTTGCTGTAGGTTATATTTTAACATACGCAGCATTTGTTATTGCATCGACATCTGGTAAATTTGCGTAATTATTTTACATTAATGTTAAGGATAAGAAAATTATCTTATCCTTAACAAATTATACTAAAAGTATAAACCTAACATATCAGGGAAAAAGCGATTTATTTCAATAATAAAACCTGCTGTAAATGTCATCCATAAAGTTAAAAGAACAGGTGCAGTTGATAAATATTTTTGGAAATCATTCATAAGATAAAAATTAATTTAAAATTAAAAATAAAATAAATTTAGCGTGGTGAAACTGTTACTTCTTCGTCTGGCGCAATTAAATCATTACTAATTAATTCTTGCCATGCCGAAATTGGCCAAATATATCCTGTTGTCATTATTTTTAATGCTAACGGAACATTTATAATAATTTCGCTTTCAGCTGGGTTTTTTGTTGTACTAACTGCACGTAAATATTTACGCCCAACCCAACCAATCCAACCAGAAATATAGATAAACCCAAATCCTGGAAGAATAAACTCAGCCGCATGACTCCAACGACCATCTGCGATTAAATGCGGCAAACCATCAGTTCCACATAATAATTCTGAACGTGAATATTTATCAAATCGAGCTTCTGTGCGTTCAATTTGTTGTTGTAATGCTAGAGCAGGAGGAGAATCCGCTTCATACTTACTCATTCGTTGTTCTAATTTTTTTACACTTGCTTTTAATCGTTTATTAAAAGCGGGTGATTCACTACATTTTGTTAATCCACCAATTTCTGCAAACGCTTGATTTGGTGTTAATGCAACGAAGATAGCAAAAAGTAAAGTTATTAAATTAAAACGTTTCATTAAATATAAAGAAAATCAAAAATTTCTAGATTAGTAAAAAATTTCATAAAAATAAAATTCCTAATATATATATTAGTTTAGTTTTTGATAAAAAAAATTTTTTCTGGAAAAATTTCAAAAATATTAGAAAATACAAAGTATTTATTAGACATTACTAAAAATAAGCTAATTTAAATTAGCTTATTTTTAGTAATGTCTAATAAATATTATTCAAGATCTTTACGATTCGGGTTTCGTGATGGATCACTTGAAAGGAAACCAAAAATAAATAAAGAAACAAAAAAGATAACTGCTGTATAAACTAAAATTTTTAGAGTTAACATTCAATTTTTCCTAGGAACTGTTTTTAACAATATTAATTATACTAAAATATAATAATTATAAATTATTTAATTCAACAAAATGTTATTTATCAATTTTTTTTACATACATATTATTCACAACAAATGGGTAAATCTTAAAAACTGATATTTCGACTTGTTTATCTCCATTCAAATAATCAGAAAGTAAATTTTTAAGCGAAATATAACCTTCAATTATTACATAATCATTTACGTGATAATATTTTGCAATATCATACGCTAATTCGCCCCAAACTAATAGCCGAAAAGTTGATGCCTGATTATTCGTTCGAATTTGAGGGAATTTAACAAGAATTTCAATGACAGAAATATTATCGTCAAAAAAACTTTGTTTTGAAATTTCAACAAGTTTAACAACAAAATTAGAATAATTCATTTTAAATTATTAGATTTTTTTGCTTCTGAACATCTTCAAAATTAATATCACGCAATCGTTTTAATAAACGAATAAAATATTCTAAAAAGTAATCATCTAATTGAACAACTTCTGATGAATCAATTTTGAATGTTTTATATAAATCAAATGTTGATTTTGAAAAATTATTTTCAATATTTAAAATTTCTGCAAAAGCTAAACGATCACTTATATTTTGCCCCCATTCAAAGAACCCAAAAAATTGAGCCACTAGTTTTAAAACTAAAATTGGAATTCGATTTACTTTTGCAGATTGACCTGCTAATTGTTCACATAAACGAATAATTTCAGAGGAAACCCATGCTTTTGGTCCACCTAAAAAGAAAGTTTTATTTATTGTCTCTGGAAGCTGTAAAGATCTTAAACAAAATTTTGCAATATCTTGCGTATCCATATAAGAGACACGAGTATTTTCATTTGTAACCCAAATTGGTAAATTTTCAAGAATTGGAATTGCATATTGTTCAATTAAACCTTGATAAAATCCTGTTAATCTAAAAACAGTATAAGGGATTTTTGATTGTTTCAATTTATTTTCAATTCCTTCTTTCATTTCCATTAATGGAATATTTGAAAATTGATCGGCGTTTTGTGCTGAACAAAAAACAAATCTTTGAATATCTGCAGCTTTGGCTGCATCAATTAAAGCTAGTTTTCCATACCAGTCAACAGTTTTTAAACCATCAAAATCTGATGCTCGACTTGTAGAAGCATCAATAACAGCACTAATACCTTGTAAACAAGGCGGAATAGTTTCAGGAATACTTAAATCACCATAAACTAATTCAGCTCCCCATTCTTTTAAAAAACTAGCTTTTCGAAAATTACGAACCACACAACGAACTTTATAACCTTTTGTTAAAGCTTGAAGAACAATTTGACGACCTAATGTCCCTGTTCCTCCAATAATAAGTAAACTCATATCTATTTTTTATCGCTAAAAATTATGAATTAAAAACGGTACTTTGTAAAATATCTTCTGCTTCAATATTTACTAATTCTCTTTTTGTTAAAACTTGACCACGACTATCAAAAATTCGATTAGCTTGACGCATTCGAGCCCGATCTAAAGCATTTTTTATACTTCGTGCATTAGCAAATAAAGGTTTTTCTTTTCGTTTTTCAATATAACTTATAAATGCAGTTTCTGCCTCTGGCGTTAATTGATATTGTTGATCTTCTAACATTAATTTTGAAATTTTTAAGAGTTCATCAACAGTATAGTCAGGAAAATCAATATGATTCGCAATTCGAGATGATAAACCGGGATTTGACGCATAGAATTTATCCATCGGTTCTTTATAACCTGCTAAAATTACTACTAATTCATCTCGTTGATTTTCCATCACTTGTAATAGAATTTCAATGGCTTCTGAGCCATAATCTCGTTCATTATCAGGTTTATATAAATAATACGCTTCATCAATAAATAAAACACCACCCATTGCTTTTTTCAAAACTTCTTTTGTTTTAGGTGCAGTATGACCAATGTACTGACCCACTAAGTCATCTCGCGTTACTGTTAATAAATGACCTTTCGTAATATATCCTAATTGGAATAAAATATCAGCCATTTTTAAACCTACAGTAGTTTTTCCTGTTCCAGGGCTACCAGTAAAAGACATATGTAAACCAGGACTACCAGATGTAATTCCTAAACTTTTTCTTAATTTATCTACTAATAGTAAAGCTGCAATTTCACGAATTCGTGATTTAACAGGTACTAAACCAACTAATTCTTCATTTAATAAATTTAAAATTTTTGCAATCTCTGTTTTTTGATATTCTTCTTGTAAATTAACAAGATTTGTACTCATAAGAAATAATATAATATATAACTATAAACTTTGAATTTTTATATAGTAAATCGGCTAAATTATAACCGATTTATTATGTTTGAATAAAGGTTTAATTAAGTGTAAATGCTGGAATACTTGAAAGGCAAATGAACGCAAATCCTGCACTTCCACAAGCTCCAACAAAAAAGCCGCCTTTAAATTGATCCCAAGATTTTTTTGTTTGAAGTTCTTGCACACCTTCCGTATCTTGACTTTTAGTTTGTTGAAAAGCTGCTGCTCCATAGATTGTTAATCCTAATGTTAAAATTAGAATTAAACCAATTGTTGATAGAAAACCACTTAGTAATCCAATATCAGAATTACGTAACGGACCTAGTTTAACAAATGGACCCATTAGAAAGTAACCGTGGGCTAATCCAATTTCTAACCCACGTAATAAAGGCGTTAAACCAAATCGGTACGCTGGTAAATTTTTTAAAATAGCTCGTGTTACTGCTGATGAAGTGATAGGTGTTGCTAAATGTCCAACAAATGGATCATCATTATACGGTTTAATAAAATTAGCCATAAATTTAATTTAAAATTTAATGAAAGTAATAGTAAAATTTTTTTAATTAATTTAAGGTATCTAAAAAATTAATGAAAATTTTTACCAACCAAAATTTTTATATGGATTACTATATAATATATACTAATATACAGAAAAATTTTTATAAACTTCATTTTTATAAAACAAAAAGATTTTATGACAATTGCTATTGATTACTTTTTATTGGTCGGATTTTGTTTTGCACTTACATCAGGTCTATATTTAGGCTTCAAATCAATTAAATTAATTTAATATTTTACAAACCTGCAAAAAATGAAAACAGAAATTCGTCAAGATAAAATTGTTGGATCACGACGTTTTAGCAATTATTTTTGGGTATTCTTTTTATGTATTGGGGGATTAAGTTTCTTATTAGCGGGTATGTCAAGTTATTTTAAAATTAATTTATTACCATTTGCAAATCCCACTGAATTAGTTTTTATTCCACAAGGTTTGGTTATGATTTTTTATGGAACATTAAGTTTATCACTTAGTTTCTATATTTTTATAACTTTATTATGGGATATAGGAAGCGGTTATAATGAATATAATAAGGTTGAAAATCTTGTAAAAATTGTTCGAAAAGGATTTCCTGGAAAAAACCGCGAAATTCTTCTTACATATCCTTTAACAAATATTCGTTCTATTGGAATAAAAATTTCCGAAGGCTTGAATCCTAAACGAAGTATTTATTTATGTTTAAAAGATAACCGTCAAATTCCTTTAACCCCAGTACAACAACCAGATACAATCTCAAATTTAGAAGAAGAAGCAGCAGATTTAGCGAAATTTTTAAATTTGAACTTAGAAAACTTATAATTTTTATTGCTTTTTATGCCCGCATACTTTTATAATAAAATTATGCGGGCATAGTTTAGTGGTAAAACCTTAGCCTTCCAAGCTAATGATGGGGGTTCGATTCCCCCTGCCCGCTGTTGGTTAAGTAGTAGAATGAGCAACAATCATTTTTTATAGGAGAATATAGAACTATGTCTGGTGGATCTACAGGTGAACGTCCGTTTTCGGATATTATTACAAGTGTACGTTATTGGATTATTCACAGTATTACAATTCCTTCACTTTTTGTATCAGGATGGTTATTTATTAGTACAGGATTAGCGTACGATGTTTTCGGAACACCGCGTCCAAACGAGTATTTTACACAAGATCGTCAACAAGTACCACTAGTGAATGATCGTTTTAGTGCAAAACAAGAATTAGAAGATTTAACTAAAGGTTTATAATAAGGGATAAAAAAATGGCAAAAAATATTAATCAACCAGTAGCTTACCCAATTTTTACTTTCCGTTGGTTAGCTATTCATGGATTAGCAGTTCCAACAGTATTCTTTTTAGGTGGAATTACAGCTATGCAATTCATTCAACGATAAATTAATAATTACAGATACGAGGTAAATCTTATGACAGGTCCAAATCCAAATAAACAAGCAGTAGAATTAAATCGAACTTCTCTTTACTGGGGACTTCTATTAATTTTTGTTTTAGCTGTATTATTTTCAAGCTATTTCTTCAACTAATATTTATAAATAGGAGCTTTTTATATGTCAAATACTGGTCGAATTCCTTTATGGCTTGTAGGTCTAGTAGGTGGTTTAGCGGTAATAACAATGCTTAGTTTATTTCTTTACGGTGCATATTCAGGTTTAGGATCATCACTATAAATCTATAGTACAATTTGTATCCTATAATTAATTAATAAGTTAACTTATTAATACTAATTAACTAGAGTAAATATAGAATTTACTCTAGTTAAGAAAAGGGTATTATGAACGATTGAAAAAACGACCGAATGTTTTTTGAAGTCGTTTCCAAAATTTTTGTCTACGTTTTTTATAATATTGTAATATTTCTTGTCGTTCATTTGTTCCATAACGTTCACTTTTAGGAGAAGAACCTCGTCCAAACCAACCATACCATAATTTCGGAATAAGACGACTTTTTTTCTGCTCTTTTTCATAAGGATCTTGCCATGCTGTTAAACCTCCACTATAAATACTATCAACAGGTCGACGTCCTACATGTAATTCTGCATTTTCAACTAAAAATGGAATATAAAAATATTGACCAAGGGCTGCATGTATTAATCCAAATATTATATAAGAAAAATGAAGTGCGGCTCCTGTAGCAATAACGGCAATTAATAAGTTTTCTTCTAATGGTTGTAGATTGCCGTATCCAAGATAATTTTGTCCTCGTATTGTAAATTCACGCCAGAAATAAATTGCACAATCATTTACAATTCCTAATGTCCAATACCAACGAATCATATAAGGAGAATATCGTCGTAATCTTCTTGTTAGAACAGACCAAGCAATTAATGGAAAAGCTTCACGAAATGGTGGCCATGCTGTTTTCCAGAAAAATGATAAGATATCATCAAACACTATATAATATAGTTTATCTGTTGTAGTTCGAATTCCTGCTGGAAGACGTGAAAAAAGCATTGACATTGGATCAATACGATGATATCCATCATCTGCCGTAATAGCCCTTGTAAATGCTCGAACAGGCCCATCCGACTGTAATCCTTTGGTTAATGCTTTTTGTGTAGCACTATAAGTCACAAAATCTGTTCCAAATTTTTCTGTAATAGGATTTAATGTTAATATTCTACTATACCACATACCAATATCTGTAAGTTGCAAATACCAGATAGTAGCAGAACAAAAACAAATACAAGTAATATAAAATGATGTTTTAATATTGTAACGAAAAGCAAGAATAATAAAGCGAACAAATAAAATAAAAATTACTAAATTTTCAATCTGAGTAATACCTAATCCATCTCGATAATGCAAATACACATCTCTTAAAATTGTCCGAACTGTTTCAAAAGGAACATCAGAAGTAATAGTTTCTGGTGACCCGAATGTAAAATCATATTCGTTAGAATAAGAAATATAATCAGGAGAATTTGTATCTTCAATTCCTAAAAAATTTAAGAATTTATTTTGATTTTGATTAAAGACTGTCATTTGTTAATATATTTTCTATTTACGCCTAATGAATAAAATTTAAAAATTATACTTACACATAATTAAATTACATTTATTTACAATAACTATAAAAGTTAAACATAATAAAGTAAAAATTCAAAAAGCAAATATAACTAGATGTTCTACATGTTAGAGTATATTCAGAGTTGGAAATATTGTCACGTAATAGCTTATTCAAAAAATTTAGTTTAAGAATTATCAAAATGAACGTATTAATTAATACCCCCAAGGGAATTCGAATCCCTGTCTGCTCCGTGAAAGGGAGCTGTCCTAGGCCACTAGACGATGGGGGCTTAAAAGTTTAAAACTAATTAGAAAACTAGTCAGCGGGCAACGCGATTCGAACGCGCGACATCAACCTTGGCAAGGTTGCGCTCTACCACTGAGCTATGCCCGCACTATTAGTTACTCATAGTATTAATACTATATTTATACAAAATTCTAATAAGAATGTCAACAGTTTAAATTGATTTAGAAATTATAGTCTATACTATAATTTCTAGATCAACTAAATAGATGATGAAATACCATCAGCTGCTGCAATCACGATAACAAGACTAACCCAAGCCTGAAAAATCCTGTTAAATTTACCCTTTGAACTTTCCCATTCGCCAGGTGTAGCTAAAGCTACAGGAACAGCTACAACTAAACCTAATGAAATTAAGACTAATAAAGCTACTAAAACAGTTATCATAAATATTCCTTAAAACTTTTTATATTGATGATTTAGCAAATAATATATTACAGATTGCCTTTTTTTAAAGCTAGTAATACAATTACTACTGGACCTGATAACATGATAACACCTGTTGCTATTAGCTGACCTATAACTTGCCAATTAATCATTTGTAAAATCCTTAATTTATAAATTTTTATTGAAATTTCAAATAACAAAATAACCTATAATGTTATATGTCATTTTACTCTAAAATACTGAAAGTGAATATATTATTTTAAATAATATTTTATTTATTTAAAATGGTTACGATATATAAATTTTTTTTAATTAAAGTATTTAATATTTATACCGTTTCATGGTAATATTAAAGTAGGGTTGCTAACTCAATGGTAGAGTACTCGGCTTTTAACCGATTTGTTCTGGGTTCGAGTCCCAGGTAACCCAAAACGTATTTATTATTTTAGGTACAAAATATAATTTTTTATTTAAACAAAAAAATATTAACAGTTTTTTAAATTTTTATCTAGCAAAAAGCTAGATAAAAATTTGATGTATTAATCAATTGGACGCATTGATAATACAGGTTCGTTAGCACGGTTAATACCTTTCTCAAAACCAGCAGCAGCAGCTCGCGCACGACCTGAATGCCACCAATGTCCAATTAAGAAGAAGAATCCTAAGAAGAAATGAGAACAACATAACCATGAACGTGGTGATACATAGTTAACTGAGTTAATTTCTGTTGCTACACCACCTACAGAGTTTAATGAACCTAATGGTGCATGCGTCATATATTCTGCAGCACGTCGTTCTTGCCATGGTTGGATATCATTTTTAATTTTGTTAATATCTAAACCATTTGGACCACGTAATGGTTCTACCCAAGGAGCACGTAAATCCCAAAAACGCATTGTTTCACCACCAAAAATGATTTCACCACTTGGTGAACGCATTAAATATTTACCTAATCCAGTTGGACCTTGTGCTGATGAAACGTTTGCACCTAAACGTTGATCTCGTACTAAGAAAGTAAAAGCTTGAGATTGTGATGCTTCTGGACCAGTTGGACCATATAATTCACTAGGGTATGCAGTATTATTATACCAAGCATATAATGAAGCAGTGAAACCCATTAATGAAATAGCTGCTAAACTATATGAAAGGTAAGCTTCTCCAGACCATACAAAAGCTCGACGAGCCCATGCAAATGGTTTTGTAAAGATATGCCAAATACCACCAGTAATACATAAGATTCCTACCCAAATGTGACCACCAATAATATCTTCCATGTTATTTACAGCAACAACCCAACCGTCACCACCAAAAGGAGAACGGAATACATAACCAAAGATTACGATAGGATTTAAAGTTGGTGTAGTAATAAATCGTACATCTCCACCACCTGGTGCCCATGTATCATATACACCACCTAAGTACATTGCTTTAATAACTAATAAGAATGAACCTAAACCTAAAAGAATAAGATGAATACCTAAAATTGTCGTCATTTTATTCTTATCACGCCAGTCATACCCAAAGAATGGGAATGATTCTTCTAATGTATCAGGTCCTAGTAATGAATGGTAAATTCCACCAAAACCTAAAATAGCAGATGAGATTAAATGAATAACACCAACGGCAAAATATGGAACAGTTGAAGTGATTTCACCACCTGGACCAATTCCATAACCTAATGTTGCTAAATGTTGAATTAGAATGAAACCTTGTTCATATGTTGGTTTTTCAGGTACAAAGTGTGATACTTCGAATAATACCATAGCACCAGCCCAAAATACCATTAAACCTGCATGTGCTACGTGAGCACCTAATAATTTACCTGAAACATTAATTAAACGGGCATTTCCACTCCACCAAGCGAATCCTGTAGATTCAATGTCGCGGCCTGCAATACTACTATTAAAGGGCGTTTCCACGTGGTAATACCTCCTCAGGGAATACGAAGTTTTCATGTGGTTGATCTTGCGCAGCCATCCATGAACGGATACCTTCGTTTAATAAAATGTTTTTTGTATAGAATGTTTCAAATTCTGGATCTTCTGCTGCACGTAATTCTTGTGAAACAAAGTCATAAGCACGTAAGTTTAATGCTAAACCAACAATACCTACAGCACTTGTCCATAAACCAGTTACAGGTACAAATAACATGAAGAAGTGTAACCAACGTTTATTTGAGAATGCTACACCAAAAATTTGTGACCAGAAACGGTTTGCTGTTACCATAGAGTATGTTTCTTCTGATTGTGTTGGCGTGAAAGCACGGAATGTGTTTGCAGCATCACCATCTTCAAATAAAGTGTTTTCTACAGTTGCACCATGAATTGCACAAAGTAAAGCACCACCTAAAATACCAGCTACACCCATCATGTGGAATGGGTTTAATGTCCAGTTGTGGAAACCTTGTAAGAATAATAAGAATCGGAAGATTGCAGCAACACCAAAACTAGGAGCGAAGAACCAACTTGCTTGACCTAATGGATATAATAAGAATACTGAAACGAAAACAGCAATAGGACCTGAGAAAGCAATCGCGTTATATGGACGAATCCCTACTAAACGTGCAATTTCAAATTGACGTAAACAGAAACCAATTAAACCAAATGAACCATGTAAAGCAACGAATGTCCAAAGACCACCAATTTGACACCAACGAGTGAAGTCACCTTGTGCTTCAGGACCCCATAAAAGTAATAATGAGTGACCCATACTATTTGCTGGTGTTGAAACAGCAGCAGTTAAGAAGTTACATCCTTCAAGATAAGAAGTTGCTAAACCATGAGTATACCATGATGTAACAAAAGTTGTTCCAGTCAACCATCCACCTGTTGCTAAATATGCAGTAGGGAATAATAATAAACCTGACCAGCCAACAAAAACGAATCTATCTTTTTTTAACCAATCATCTACAAGATCAAATAAGCCACGTTCTTGGTTTTGTCCAATAGCAATGGTCATATTTTATAATCCTTAAATAAAATTATTTAACTAGTAAACCTTAACATCTATAATTTTTACTTTAGTCTTATCAGCTTCTAATAGTAATTATACGTCAATAGGCTAATAATTTTTTATTTTAAATAAAAAATAATCTTTTATTTTATTATTTAAGCAAAAAGAAGATTAAATAAAAAAATTTTAATTTTCTCTGTGTTACAGAAAAGTTCTAAATATTAATGATTTGTCATTAATATTTAGAATTAGAAACAAGACTTTGTTTAGCTAATATCATCTTTTGAAATGTATAAGAAAAATAATGCCATACTAAAAGCAGGGAAAATAATGCCAACAATAGGCACTAAAATTGACGGTAAGAATGCTGCTGTCATATTTATATTTTATTATTAAAATTTTTAGGCTAATTTATATAAATGAGAAAAATTACTAAGGACAACTGTCTTTATTTTTATTGAATATATTTTAATTTTAAAAATTTTTAGAAGATAACAAAGAAAAATATAATTGATTTATTGTATCTTATAGATAAAATTAATTAAAAACTACGGCACATTAAATTAGTTTTAAAATAGATTTAATTTGATTAATTTCGATTAAGTTGAATGAGTAAAACCAATCTTAATTGATACAATTCAAATTTCTTATGATAAAGAGACTTTTAGCTATTATTTTTAAATTTGCACTAATAAACTAAAAAATTAGAGTTTTCATTCAAACTAAGACCGTGTATCGTAATTCTTTTAAGCGATTTTATAAAAACAAAGTTATAGTGGCAGAAAAATAATAGGTAATTTGCCAGATTACCAAAATTCCAAAGTGAATTTATTTCTATCTAATTGTATATTAAAATAAGTTAGAATTAAAAAATATCAATAATATAAATCAAATTTTACTCATTTTATAGTAAAATTAATAATATTAAATTTAATATATTTAACATTACTAATTTTACATATATAGAGATTTTACTTATGGAAAGTTTATTATTAGCACGATTACCAGAAGCATATATCATATTTAGTCCAATCGTTGATGTATTACCAATTATTCCTGTTTTCTTCTTACTATTAGCATTTGTTTGGCAAGCTGCAATTGGATTTAGATAATTTTTAAAAATATATACATATATTACATAGTTTATTTCAATATTAATAATTAAAAATACATGGTAGAACCGTTATTATCTGGTATCGTTTTAGGTATGATCACTGTATCCGCGTTTGGTCTTTTTGTAGCGGCATATTTACAATATCGTCGTGGCAATCAATTTGAAATTTAACTAATTTTATGTCACCCTAGGCACTAAGTATAAAAAATTTATTGTCTTGGGTGACGTAATAATTAGTTAAATGAATTTAGAAATTAAAATTTTTATTCGTTTAATAATTTATAACTTTTTTGTTTTGAAAAAATCTTTTAGAATTTAGTTATTCAAAAATTAACTAATAAATTAATCACATTCTAAATATTTACTACTTAATAAAAAAAATAATCAAGTCTTAAAACATATTGTTGTTTTTAATGACTAAATTATGTTAAAGTTTAGGTAAGAACAAATTTATATAAACTTAATTTAAATAAGAAATGGGTAATATAATTTCTAGAATTATACTTTTAATTATAATTCTTGTTAGTAGTATTAATGTAGGAATAAAAGAGTTAGATGGAAATGTGCCGCAAAGTCCAGAAACAATTCGAAATCGTGCACAACTAAATCAAAATGTTGTAAGTTCACGAATGACATATGGTCGATTTTTAGAATATTTAGAAATGGGCTGGGTAAAACAAGTCGATCTTTATGATAATAGTCGAAATGCAATTGTGCAAGCATCTAGTCCTGAGTTAGGTAATCGTCCGCAAACAATTCGTGTGGAAATTCCAGTTGGAGCGTCACAATTAATTCAGAAATTAAAAGAATATAATATTGATTTTGATGCACATCCTGCTGAACGAAAAAATCTATTTTTCACGATTGCAAGTAATGTGTTATTACCATTAATTTTTATTGGTGGATTAATCTATTTCTTCCAAAATTCAGAAAACTTTGGTGGGGGATCAGGTCAATCACCAATGAATTTAGGTAAGTCAACTGCAAGATTTGAACGACGACCAGATACTGGCGTTGGGTTCAATGATATAGCAGGGATTGATGAAGCAAAAGGTGAATTTGAAGAAATTGTTTCGTTTTTAAAAGAACCAGACAAATATACAATTGTTGGAGCAAAAATTCCTAAAGGAATATTATTAGTAGGACCTCCAGGTACTGGAAAAACATTATTAGCTAAAGCAATTGCAAATGAAGCCGATGTACCATTCTTTAGTGTTGCAGGATCTGAGTTTGTTGAAATGTTTATTGGTATTGGAGCTGCGCGAGTACGTGACTTATTTAAAAAAGCGTCTGAAAATGCTCCTTGTATTGTTTTTATTGATGAAATTGATGCTGTCGGACGTGAACGAGGAGCCGGTGTTGGTGGTGGAAATGACGAACGAGAACAAACATTAAACCAGTTATTAACTGAAATGGATGGATTTAAAGAAAATAAAGGTGTAATTGTTGTCGGAGCAACCAATCGAGTAGATATTTTAGATGCAGCATTATTACGACCAGGGCGATTTGATCGACAAGTAACTGTTAATTTACCAGATCGTTTAGGTCGAATTGGAATTTTAAAAGTGCATGCACGTAATAAACCATTAAGTGATGATGTTTCATTAGTACAATTAGCAAATAGAACACCAGGATTCTCAGGTGCCGATCTAGCGAATTTATTAAATGAAGCAGCTATTTTAGCTACTCGTTATAAAAAATCTTCTATTACAAAAAATGAAGTGAATGAAGCTGCTGATCGGATCATTGGTGGTATTGCAGGTGCACCAATGGAAGATACAAAAAATAAAAAATTAATTGCTTATCATGAAGTTGGACATGCTATTACAGGTTCTGTTTTAAAATCGCATGATGAAGTTGAAAAAATTACATTAACACCAAGAGGAGGTGCAAAAGGTTTAACTTGGTTTACACCAACAGAAGATCAAAGTTTATTATCTCGATCTGCTTTATTAGCCCGTATTATTACAACACTTGGTGGACGTGCTGCTGAACAAGTTGTTTTTGGAGATCCTGAAGTAACAACAGGTGCAAGTAGTGATTTGCAACAAGTTACAAATTTAGCACGTCAAATGGTAACAAGATTTGGAATGTCAAATATTGGACCTATTGCACTTGAAGATGAAAATACTGGCCAAATTTTCTTAGGTGGAAATATGTCTCAAGGTTCTGAGGCGTTTGCTGAAAATATTGCGGATCGAATTGACGACGAAGTTTGTAAAATCATAAGCTATTGTGAACAAAAAGCAATTGAAATTGTAATGGATAATCGTGTAATTATTGATTTAATTGTAGAACGATTATTAGATGTTGAAACAATGGATGGAGACGAATTCCGTGAACTTTTAAGTAAATATACTATTTTACCAAATAAAAATACTCCTTATATCTCAAAATTTAATTAATACGATATATAATTAAATAATTAATTAATTTAAATATATTGCTTTATAAATATTCTGACTATACAATACTTTTACAATTAAGAGAAATAAAAAAATCCAGTAAATTTCGACATTAAATTAATTTAATAAACATTTATAAAGTACAGGAGTTGTATGGCGAAAAAAAGTATGGTAGAACGAGAAAAGAAGCGTATTAAATTAACAGAAAAATATGCTGTAAAACGAAGTAATTTAATACAACAATATAGAAAAACTGAGGACTTTAATTTAAAATTAGAGATTCATTCAAAAATCCAAAAATTACCACGAAATAGTGCAAAAATTCGTATTCGAAATCGATGTTGGAAAACTGGTCGTCCACGTGGGTTTTATAGAGATTTTGGAGTATCACGCCACGTCTTAAGAGAAATGGCACATCAATGTTTATTACCTGGTGTAACGAAATCAAGTTGGTAATTTCGTAAAGGAAAAATTTTTTTAACAAACAATATCATATTCCTTAGAATCAAAAAAACTAATAAATTTATAAAAAGTAGAGTTAGGAAGAGATTATGATTTACGATTCACAAGTTTATGGCGCATTACTTATTGCATTAGTAGCAAGTGTTTTAGCAATTCGATTAGGTGCAACACTTTATCAATAATTCAAACTTTACTGAAATTTATATATTAGACTTATTTAAGAATTATGGTAGAACAAAATTTACAGAAATTTAATACACCTGTTTTTCCTTTTACAGCAATTGTTGGGCAAGAAGAAATGAAATTAGCTTTACAATTAAACGTAATCGATCCAAAAATTGGTGGCGTGATGATTATGGGTGATCGTGGTACAGGTAAATCTACAACAATTCGTGCTATTGCCGATTTGCTTCCAGAGATTGAAGTTGTAAAAGATGATCCATTTAATTCTCATAAATCTGATTTAGATTTAATGGGAAATGAAGTTAAACTTGCCATTCAAAACAATGAATTAATCGAAACAGAATTCATTAAAATTCCTATGGTTGATTTACCCTTAGGAGCAACTGAAGATCGTGTATGTGGAACAATTGATATTGAAAAAGCCTTGACAGAAGGTATAAAAGCATTTGAACCAGGTTTATTAGCAAAAGCTAATCGTGGAATTCTTTATGTTGATGAAGTTAATCTTTTAGATGATCATTTAGTTGATATTCTTTTAGATTCAGCTGCATCCGGTTGGAACACTGTTGAAAGGGAAGGAATTTCAATTCGCCATCCTGCTCGATTTGTATTAGTTGGTTCAGGAAATCCAGAAGAAGGTGAATTACGTCCACAATTATTAGATCGTTTTGGAATGCATGCAGAAATTCGTACCGTTAAAGATCCAATCTTACGTGTAAAAGTTGTTGAAGAACGTACTTCATTTGATCAAGCACCTAGTGTGTGGATTGAAAATTATGAAAGTCAGCAACAAGAATTACGTGATCGAATTGTTGCTGCTCAAAAACTATTGCCAACAGTTGAATTAGATTACGATCTACGTGTAAAAATTTCCGAAGTTTGTAGTCGTTTAGATGTTGATGGTTTACGAGGGGATATTGTAACAAATCGTGCAGCAAAAGCTTATGCCGCTTATAACGGAAAAGAAAAAGTAACTGTAGATGATATTGCAACAATTATTACTTTATGCTTACGACACCGTTTACGAAAAGATCCATTAGAATCGATTGATTCTGGTGATAAAGTAACAAAAATCTTTAACGAAATCTTTGAAATTGAAGAATAAACTTAAAGTTTAATAATACTAAAAATTTATGTTAAAATTAGTTTGGCTTCTATTAAGTGGATTTTTAATTTTCATTATTTTTCTGCGCGCACCTCAAAATAGTGGAGGTTTAGCGGGTTTTGCAAGTAAAAGTAATGTTTTAGGTTCACCAAGTTCAGCAGAAAAAACTTTAAATAATCTTACAGCAATTGGTATTATTATTTATTTTATAAT